ATAAGTATACAACTAATAACCAACTCATCGCTTTGCATTATCTGGATCAAAAGAAAGAGTCAATATATGATATATTGGTCATATCATTGTAGCAATTGAAATCCTTTTTGGACAAACAAAAGAAAAACCAATCTAATTATGAGTTGTAAATTAAAATATAAAATTATGCGGATAAGTGGAAGGATGAAAGAAAGAGAAAAAAAGAATATCAATGATATATAATTCCAATATGTAAGGTCTATGAATCATCACATAAAAGATAATGTAGTAAAGCATAAATACCAATTGATCTAGAATTAAACTAATCTGTTCATAAAACAAAAAATCAAGAGCCTCGAGCCAACAAAGACTGAGAAGATTGACTCAAGAACAAATTTCATTTTTCATTAAAGGAAGGCTCCATTGTAAAATTAAGACCTAACCATTAATGGAGAAGCGATGGGAACGATGGAACCTGTAAGTACATAAGATTTTATTGAAAACATATCTTAATGATTTATTGGGGGGATAGCGAAATGAACCAGAAGACAATCCATTTAGTCTGAGAGATCATATCATGGATTACCTCTACAAATGAAATAAATATTGAAAGAGTAAATATTCGCCCGCGAAATTTTTTATATTATTGGATTTCTAAATTTTAGCGATCTGATATCATAATCATATATCATAATTATAATAAAAAAAAATACAAAGAATTCCACGATTTAGTATATATTATTTTATATATATATATATATTTATTCTATATTTCTATATATTAATATTATTATATTATTTTATTCAACAAACGTATGTAATTTTTTTTAATCATTTCATTCGCGAGGAGCTGGATGAGAAGAAACTCTCATGTCCAGTTCTGTAGTAGAGATGGAATTGCCCATCAACTATAACCCCAAAAGAACCCGATTCCGTAAACAACATAGAGGACGAATGAAAGGAATAGCTTTTCGAGGTAATCGTATTTGTTTCGGCAGATATGCTCTTCAGGCACTTGAACCCGCTTGGATTACATCTAGACAAATAGAAGCGGGACGACGAGCAATGACACGAAATGCACGCCGCGGTGGAAAAATATGGGTACGTGTGTTTCCCGACAAACCAGTTACTTTAAGACCTACGGAAACACGTATGGGTTCGGGGAAAGGATCTCCCGAATATTGGGTAGCTGTCGTTAAACCAGGTAGAATACTTTATGAAATGGGCGGAGTAGCCGAAAATATAGCGAGAAAAGCTATTTCAATGGCAGCATCCAAAATGCCTATACGAACTCAATTCATTATTTCGGGATAGGAATATAGAACCAAAGGAAAAAAAAGACCTTTTTGATACCAAAAAAAATCGCAAGTTTCTTTTTTTTTTTGTTTTGGACAAACAATATATCTTTTTTTCCTTTGCTTTGCATTAAAATAACAGATTAAAAAAAAATGATATGATCCAATCTCAGACCCATTTGAATGTAGCAGATAACAGCGGAGCTCGAGAATTGATGTGTATTCGAATCATAGGAACTAGTAATCGACGATATGCTCATATTGGTGACGTTATTGTTGCTGTGATCAAGGAAGCAGCACCAAATTCACCTCTAGAAAGATCAGAAGTAATCAGGGCTGTAATTGTACGTACTTGTAAAGAACTCAAACGTGATAACGGTATAATAATACGATATGATGACAATGCTGCAGTTGTCATTGATCAAGAAGGGAATCCAAAAGGAACTCGAATTTTTGGTGCAATCGCCCGGGAATTGAGACAGTTAAATTTTACTAAAATAGTTTCATTAGCACCTGAAGTATTATAAAAAGTATTAATTATAAAAAGTATTATAAGATAAAAAATTATAAGATATAAGAGAAGATATAACATTTAAGCTAAGATAAGACCATGATATATTTATACTATTTTATCTATTTATTATAATTATATATTATTTTCGATTTTATTCTATTTATAGATTATAGATTATTATATTTCTTATATTTTATTATTATTTAAGTTATATTATTATTATATTTAATATTTATTATTATTATATTTATTATTATTATATTATTATATAGTATTATATATTATATAGTTAGAGTATTTGAATAAAAATGAAATTAATTAGTAAATTGTGTTTCACGCATATACCTTTAACGAATATACCTTGTAATAAATTTAATAAAATAAAAATTAATTCATAAAAAAAAAAAAAAGAGTATGTTGATTATATCAAAACTAGATAGAAATAATAATTTTAGTTTATCATGGGTAGGGATCCTATTGCTGACATAATAACCTCTATACGAAATGCTGACATGAATAGAAAAGGAACCGTTCGAATAGCATCTACTAATATCACCGAAAACATTATTAAAATACTTTTACGAGAAGGTTTTATTGAAAATGTTAGAAAACATCAGGAAGGCAACAAAAAATTTTTGGTTTTAACCCTACGACATAGAAGGAAGAGGAAAGGACCCTATAGAACTAGTCTATATTTAAAACGGATCAGTCG